AAGCTTTCCTACCCACAATTGGGGGGGAAGACTTCATAGGGTCTTTCACGTAAATTTTTGTTAGAACGAGAAAGGGAGTGATTCCAATTTTTCGAGGCTATTCAAGACTTTTTCTATTTGAATTCAAATCGAGAGTGGATACTCTGAGCCTGATCTTTTCATTTATTTAGTATAATCGTATTCGAATTTTTTCTCGAATAAATCATTAATTTTTCTAGGACAAGATTTTAAATCTCATCGAAAACTTACAGCAGCTTGCCAAACAAAGGCTAATAGAAAAAAGAGTAGAGGTATGACTGGCATAAAATCGACGATTGGACTTAAAAATGCATAGGCCTCGGGCAATTTGGCGAATAAAAAACTACTCGAAGAAAGGGCAGAATTAAGACAAATACAGATCAAACTAAAGATATTTAGCATAGCAGACATCTTTTTTCTTGAAGATTATTATTATTGCATTTTGATTGAGTTATTGATATAAGATAAGCGAAAAATGAAGAAAGCAAAGTAGATCAAAAATCCTTTCTTTTATTTATTTATTTTGAACTTACTCAATCAAAAACTCTTCCATTCTCAAATCAAAAGAGAATAGAAGAAATCATACTTTCATACATTATCTTAATTGAATTATATGTAATGATCAAGAAATTTAAGTTTCTTTCTATATATACACGATATACACGTGTGAAAATTCTAAAAACAACCGACTGGATTTTGTAGAGATTTGGGCTGTAATTGACGAACAATCAACAACAATATTATTCTAAATTACTAGATTCGAAATCTAAGTGGGGCGTGGCCAAGTGGTAAGGCAACGGGTTTTGGTCCCGCTATTCGGAGGTTCGAATCCTTCCGTCCCAGAGCATCTGGATTCTATCATCATTTTTTTTTTTTCAAGATTCGTTTCTGAATTCTATGTTTTTCACAAACAGAAGTGAGTTCAAAGCCCATACAGATAGAACTTAATATATCTGTGATCTAATACAGGCAAGATAATAGATTGATTCTTTTAATTTCAACTTAAAGGTGCTTTTGGGAGAGGTTATGACCCCCGAGTGGGGGGAGTATCTAGGAGTTAATCAACGATAAAAGGTGTCAATTTAAATATCTATCCGAATCGAATTTCGAATTATACTAATTCTAAAAATCCATACGTTACGTATGTATTTTGTATGTATTTTTTTATTTTGAAACTAATTTTTTAGGTATTTCATAAATAAGTATAATTTTATGTAATGTGTAATGGTTGAAAGTAAAGGTGATTCATATATTCTATTCGCCTTATATGTCCCGAATAAACCAATGACTATTCATGATTCCATGATTGAATCAATTGCATACCGATTCAAAATTTGAGGAATGTTATGGTAAAACTTCGTTTGAAACGATGTGGTAGAAAGCAACGTGCGACTTGAAGGACATGATCTGGTGTGGATTTTTAGATCCATCATTTTATATAGAAAAGGGTGCTCTTGCCTCGACATCCCCTGTTCTGTTAAACTAGAACCCACGCTTTTATTGGGCTATAGTTAATTTAAAATAGTACATGGTGGAGCTTGAGTAGAAAGTATTGATTCATTTCTTAAGAGCAAGAATCTAGGGTTAGTGTGAATCAATAGATTAGAACAACTTCGTAAGTATATTTTTGACAGAAAAAGCGAAAAGATCGTGAAAGAATCAAGTGTTTGTATGATTCTTTTCTTTGATAAACAATCACAAAAAGGGTATGTTGCTGCCATTTTGAAAGGATTAAAGATCAACGAAGTAATGTATAAACCTAATGATTCAAAGCAAAGAGATTCCGAAACAAGGAAAGGCCCTTTTCATTCTCAACTGTATCAACAACTGGATTAGAATGAATAATTCCAATAAAGGTTAAATAAGCCAGACAGACAAAAAGGGGGTTAGAGACCACTCAAAAAATTAAATGTTTCTTTTAAGCTATTTAAGAGTTATTCAACTTGAGTTATGAGTGCAAATGGTTTTTTCCGGAAAGAAGAATAAGAGCAACAGGGGACTTAATTCTTAGTCTAATTAATTTTATTATTTATTTTATTTTTGAGGGGATTTTTTTGCTTTATTTTATAATTTTATATATCCATAACTTGAAAAAAAAAAAAGAATGATCAAAAATATTTTTTCTTGAGCCGTACGAGGAGAAAACTTCTTATACGTTTCTAGGGGGGGGGTACTATTCATATAATCTATCCCAATGGGCCGTCTATCGAATTGTTGCAATTGATGTGCGGTCCCGAAGAGAAGGAAGAGATCTTCGGAAAGTTGGTTTTTATGATCCGATAAAGAATCAAACTTATTTAAATGTTCCCGTTATTTTATATTTTCTTGAAAGGGGCGCTCAACCTACGGGAACTGTTTATGATATTTTAAAGAAGGCAGATATTTTAAAAGAACTTCGCCCTACTGAAACGCAACTCACTTAATTAAATAAAATACAAAAAGAAAGAGACTTGAGTGATTCGTATATAGTTTGATATAATTATAGTTTGATATAATCCTTTCTTTATTATTCACACCTTATAGACTTTTGTTCTATATTGATATGTCGAGAAAAAAGATCAAGTGAACCAACGAAGAAAGTTATATTGACCAAGTCACTAACGGTAGGAGTTGGATCTAGCAATAGACAATTCTTATATTCCTTTCAATTGAATGGTTTTCCTTGTAACTATACTAAAAAAAGAATCAATTATTTGATGTATAGTTATTGATATTTTTTATACTTCTTGATTCTTTTTTTTTTATTTGCATTCCTTTCTAATCATGTACCTTATTTAGCTAGTGCCAATCTAACCCAAGTTCTTTATTTAATTGATATCATTCTCTTTTTTTTTTTTTCGCAGACATATTGACAAGAGTGTAGTGCCCAAATATAATTCAAGTGTAAATGGGTCCATTTTTTTTTTATTTTTTTGTCCTACATCCAAAACACCTTTTTGTTTTTTACTTTAATCTCCATATTCAAAGATTCTTTGAATTTGCTGTGATAAAAAACAAAAATTTTTATAAATTTGGAAATGGCTAGATAAAAAAAGAAGAAAATGAAAAAGAATATCTAAAAAGATAGAGAAAGAAAATAGAAAAATAGATAGTGAGAATATCTAGAAGTGGTCTATAATTTTTTTATTTAAAAATTTATTGTATTATAACTTGTCTTGTTGTCTTGTCTAATTTCTTTATTTAATTTTGATCTCGATTGTATCTACATACTATACTCTCTTTGGGTTGCTAACTCAACGGTAGAGTACTCGGCTTTTAAGTGCGGCTAGGGTCTTTTACACATTTGGATGAAGCAAGGGACTCGTCCAGACTATCAGTAGAGTTTGTAAGACCACGACTGATCCTGAAAGGAATGAATGGAAAAAAGAGCATGTCGTATCAATTATTTTCAACTTTCGTTCTTATTAGATCAGTAAAAAACTTGGGTTAAATTTTTAGAACGAAATGAGTTCAAAATTGGGTCGATTGAATACATGGATCGAGCCTTATGGCTCTAATTGTAGGGAAAGAAAAAGCAACGAGCTTATGTTCTTCGTTGGAACGATCACCCGCGCTAATTAAACGTTAAAAATAGATTAGTGACTGGGGCGGGAAAGGATTTTCCAAGAGTGGATTACCGATTTTTTAGTGAATCCTAACTATATACCCATTTCTCATTAGATTCGAAAATGGAGATTAATGTGTAAAAGAAACAGTATATTGATAAGGATACTTTTTTTCCAAAATCAAAAGAGCGATTGGGTTGAAAAAATAAAGGATTTCTAATCATCTTCTTAACCTATAACTATCAAGAAAGAAACCAATTAGATGGTAGATGGAAAAAGATAGAGAGTCCGTTGATGAGTTTAGCTGTCTCCAAGGTATCTATCGATTATTTTGTACTAGAATACCTTGTTTTGACTGTATCGCACTATGTACCATTTTATAATCCACGAAACCCTCTACTTTTCCTTTTGTTTCCAGTTTCGTTTTAAATGGAAGAATTCCAAGGATATTTAGAACTCGACAGATTTTGGCAAGACGATTTTTTATATCCACTTATCTTTCAGGAATATATTTATGCACTTGTACACGATCAGGATTTATATTTAAATAGGCCCGTTTTATTGTCAAATACAAAAAAAAGGGGTGATGACACAAAGTACAGTTTACTAGTTGTAAAACGTTTAGTTATTCGAATGTATCAACAGAATCATTCGATTCTTTCTGTTAATGATTCTAATAAAAATCAATTTCTTGTACTCCCCCAAAATTTGTATTCTCAATGGATCTCGGGGGGATTTGCAGCTATTGCGGAAATTCCATTTTCTATGCGATTAATATCTTCCCTAGAAGGAAAAGAAGTAAAACAATACCACAATTTACGATCAATTCATTCCATATTTCCTTTTTTAGAGGACAAATTTTCACGTTTAAATAATGTGTTAGATATATTGATACCTCACCCTATCCATTTTGAAATCTTGGTTCAAATGATTCGTTCCTGGGTAAAAGATATTTCCTGTTTGCATTTATTGCGATTCTTTCTTTATGAGTATTGTAATAGAGTTATTACTCTAAAAAGGTCTGTTTCAAAAAATAAGAATCAAAGATTCTTATTGTTCCTATATAATTCCTATGTGTGTGAATGCGAATCCATCTTCGTTTTTATCCGCAACCAATCCTCTAATTTACGATCACCATCTTACGGAGCCTTTCTTGCACGAATCTATTTCTACCTAAAGTTAGAACAGTTTTTAAAATTATGTACTAAGAATTTTCCGATTATTCTATGGTTGTTTAAGGATCCTTTTCTGCATTATGTTAGGTATCAAGGAAAATGGATTCTAGTTTCAAGGGGGACATTTCTTCTGCTGACTAAATTGAAATATTACCTTGTCAATTTCTGTCAATGTAATTTTTCGTTATGGTTGCAACCAAGAAGAATCTATATCAATCAATCCTCAAATCAGCGCATTGACTTTATGGGTTTTCTTTTAAGT